GATGCCCATACTCGTGTAAATTTGGGTCTCCCCAATTTAACTGGTATCATAATTTATGAATTTCTGTGTGAATCAAGATTTAGGAAAGGAAGTTTTCAAATCACTGACCCAGGTCTATTGTGGAATCTTACTCAGCAGAATATGGAGGTCCTTATGGCAGAACGGACCGATCTGGTCTTTCACAATAAAGTGATAGATGGAACTGCTATGAAACGACTTATTAGCAGATTAATAGATCATTTCGGAATGGCATATACATCACATATCCTGGATCAAGTAAAGACTTTGGGTTTCCAGCGAGCCACTGCTACATCTATTTCATTGGGAATTGATGATCTTTTAACAATACCTTCTAAGGGATGGTTAGTTCAAGACGCTGAACAACAAACTTTTATTTTAGAAAAAAACCATCATTATGGGAATGTACACGTGGTAGAAAAATTACGTCAATCCATCGAGATATGGTATGCTACAAGTGAATATTTGAGACAAGAAATGAATCCTAATTTTCGGATGACTGATCCCTCTAATCCAGTCCATCTAATGTCCTTTTCGGGGGCTAGAGGAAATGCATCTCAAGTACACCAATTAGTAGGTATGAGAGGATTAATGTCGGATCCTCAAGGACAAATGATAGATTTACCCATTCAAAGCAATTTATGCGAAGGGCTTTCTTTGACAGAATATATAATTTCTTGCTACGGAGCCCGCAAAGGAGTTGTAGATACTGCTGTACGAACATCAGATGCTGGATATCTCACGCGTAGACTTGTTGAAGTAGTTCAACACATTCTTGTACGTAGAACGGATTGTGGTACTATCCGAGGTATTTCCGTGAGTCCTCGAAATAGGATGACGGAAAAAATTTTTGTCCAAACACTAATCGGTCGTGTATTAACAGACGATATATATATCGGCCTACGATGCATTGCCACTCGAAATAAAGATATTGGAATTGGGCTTGTAAATCGATTCATAACTTTTCGAGCACACCCAATATATATTCGAACTCCCTTTACTTGCAAGAGTACATCTTGGATTTGTCAATTATGTTATGGCCGTAGCCCCACTCATGGTGACCTGGTCGAGTTGGGAGAAGCCGTAGGCATTATTGCGGGTCAATCAATTGGGGAACCAGGGACTCAACTAACACTAAGAACTTTTCATACCGGCGGAGTATTCACAGGTGGTACTGCCGAACATGTACGAGCCCCTTCTAATGGAAAAATAAAATTTGATGAGGATTTGGTTCATCCCACACGTACCCGTCATGGGCATCCTGCTTTTTTATGTTTTATAGACTTGTATATAACTATTGAGAGTCGAGATATTCTACATAATGTGAATATTCCAACAAAGAGTTTGATTTTAGTTCAAAATGATCAATATGTAGAATCAGAACAAGTTATTGCCGAGATTCGTGCTGGAACGTCCACTTTTCATTTTAAAGAGAGGGTTCGAAAACATATTTATTCTGAGTCAGAAGGAGAAATGCACTGTAGTACTGATGGCTATCATGCGCCTGAATATCCATATAGTAATATTCATCTATTACCAAAAACAAGTCATTTATGGATATTAGCAGGAGGTCTATGCAGATCCAATATAGTGTCTTTTTCGCTCCACAAGGATCAAGATCAAATGAATGCTAACTCTTTTTCTGTTGAAGAAAGATATATCTTTGATCTCTCACTTACTAATGATCAAGTAAGACATAAATTGTTGGATACTTTTATTAAAAAAGATAGGGAAATTATTGACTATTCAAAACCTTATAGAACCATATCTCATGGTCATTGGAATCTCATAGATCCTTCTACTTTTATTCGTCAAGATAATTACGATGATTCCTTGTCGAAAAAGCGAAGAAATAGATTCGTGATTCCCTTACAATATGATCAAGAACGAGAAAAGAAACTAATACCCTGTTTTGGTATTTCGATTAAAATACCTAAAAATGGTATTTTACGTCAAAATAGTATTCTTGCTTATTTTGATGATCCGCGATACAGAAGAAACAGTTCGGGAATTACTAAATATGGGATTGTCGAAGTAGATTCAATGATAAAAAAAGAGGATTTGATTGAGTATCGAGGAACAAAAGAATTTAGTTCGAAATATCAAATGCAAATGAAAGTAGATCAATTTTTTTTTATTCCCGAGGAAGTGCATATCTTACCCGGATCTTCGCCCATAATGGTCCGGAACAATAGTATCGTTGGAGTAGATACACGACTTGCTTTAAATTTAAATACAAGAAGTAGAGTAGGCGGATTAGTCCGAGTAGAGAGAAAAAAAAAAAGTATGGAACTGAAAATTTTTTCTGGAGATATTCATTTTCCTGGAGAGATGGATAAAATATCTAGGCACAGCGGTATTTTGATACCACCAGGAATGGAAAAAAAAAATTATAAAGGATCAAAAAAATTTCAAAATTGGGTCTATGTCCAACGGATCGCACCTACAAAAAAAAAACATTTTGTTTTGGTTCGGCCCGTAATCACATATGAAATAGCTGATGGGATAAATTTAGCAACACTTTTCTCTCAGGATCTCTTGCAGGAAAAAGATAATGTCCAACTTCGAATTGTCAATTATATACTTTATGGAAATGGCAAGTCAATTCGAGGAATTTCTCACACAAGTATTCAATTAGTTCGGGCTTGCTTAGTATTGAAGTGGGACCAAGAAAAAAAGGGTTCTATAGAAGAAGAGATTCATGTTTTTTTTGTTGAAATAAGGGCAAAAGATATGCTTCGTGATTTCCTCCGAATTGAGTCAGTAAAGTCCACTATTTCGTATACCGTAAAAAGGTATGATACGGCAGGTTCGAGATTGATTTCCAATAGTGGATTAGATCGTACCCATATCAATCCTTTTTATTCCAAGGCGAAGATTCAATCATTTCCCCAACATCGGGTAACCCTTGGTACGTTGTTGAATCGAAATAAGGAATGCAAATCTTTCATAATTTTGTCATCATCTAATTGTTTTCGAATGGGCCCCTTCAATACTTCGAGATATAATAATGGGACAAAAGAAGCGGATCCCACGATTCCAATTAGGGATTTGTTGGGTCCCTTAGGTACTATTGTGCCTAAAATAGTGAATTTTTGTTCATCTTCCTATTTAATAACTTCTAATCAAGTCTTTTTAAAGAAATATTTGTCACTTAAAAATTTTAAACAGACTTTCCAAGTGCTTCAAGTACTTCCATTTCAATACTTTTTCCTAGATGAAAATAGGAGGATTTATAATCCCTATCCATGCAGTAACACCATTTGGAATTCATTCCATTTGAATTGGTGTTTTCTCCATCACGATTATTATGAAGAGGGATGGACAATAATTAGCCTTGGACAATTCCTTTGTGAAAATGTATGTCTATTGAAATACGGATCACGCATAAAAAAATCTGGTCAAATTTTCATTGTTCATGTTGACTCTTTAGTTATAAGATCAGCTAAGCCCTATTTGGTCACTCCAGGAGCAACTGTTCACGGCCATTATGGGGAAACCTTTTATGAAGGAGATACATTAATTACATTTATATATGAAAAATCGAGATCCGGTGACATAACGCAAGGTCTTCCAAAAGTGGAACAAATCTTAGAAGTTCGTTCAATTGATTCAATATCGATGAACCTCGAAAGGAGAGTTGAAGGTTGGGACGAACGTATCCGAAGGATTCTTGGAATCCCCTGGGGATTCTTGATTGGAGCTGAATTAACCATAACCCAAAGTCGTATCTCTTTGGTTAATAAGATCCAAAAAGTTTATCGATCCCAGGGGGTACAGATCCATAATAGACATATAGAAATTATTGTACGTCAAGTAACATCAAAAGTGTTGGTTTCAGAAGATGGAATGTCTAATGTTTTTTCACCTGGGGAATTAATTGGATTGTTGCGAGCAGAGCGAGCAGGGCGCATTTTGGACGAATCAATCTGTTATCGGGCAATCTTATTGGGAATCACGAAGTCATCTCTGAATACTCAAAGTTTCATATCCGAAGCTAGTTTTCAAGAAACTGCTCGGGTTTTAGCAAAAGCTGCTCTACGAGGTCGTATTGATTGGTTGAAAGGCCTGAAAGAGAACGTTGTTCTGGGGGGGATTATACCGGTCGGTACCGGGTTCAAAAAATTAGTACATCGTTTAAAGCAAGACAAAAACATTCATTTTAAAATAAAAAGAAAGAATATATTCGAGTTGGAAATGAGAGATATTTTGTTACACCATAGAGAATTATTTTGTTCTTGTGGCCCAAACAATTTCCATGAGACATCAAACCAATCATTTACGTAATGTAATTTAGTAATTCCTAACAAGAAGTTATTTTTTTTACTTGAACTCTCCGGTCCGATTATGTATTTGGTAATCAATGAAATAAAAAATCAAGAATGAAATTAAATTGATGGTTTGGGTTGTAGATCAATGGTCAATCCTGGTAGAAGGTTCCGTCGGAACAATTATTTATTTCACAGGGTACTGAATCTCTTTGAAAAAAAAAACAAAACATAGAGAAAGTGTGGGAAAATGGAAAGACGATATTGGAACATCAATTTGGAAGAAATGATGGAAGCAGGAGTTCATTTTGGTCATGGTACTAAGAAATGGAATCCTAGAATGGCTCCTTACATCTCTGCAAAGCGTAAAGGTATTCATATTACAAATCTTACTATAACTGCTCGTTTTTTATCAGAAGCCTGCGATTTAGTTTTTGATGCAGCAAGTAGGGGGAAAAAATTCTTAATTGTTGGCACCAAAAAGAAAGCAGCGGATTTAGTAGCATCGGCAGCAATAAGGGCTCGATGTCATTATGTTAATAAAAAATGGCTTGGGGGTATGTTAACAAATTGGTCTACTACAGAAACAAGACTTCAGAAGTTCAGGGACTTAAGAGCAGAACAAAAGATGGGAAAACTCAATCGTCTTCCTAAAGGAGATGCAGCAATGTTGAAGAGAAAGTTATCTACCTTGCAAACATATCTGGGTGGGATCAAATATATGACGGGATTGCCCGATATTGTAATTATCGTTGATCAGCAAGAAGAATATATGGTTCTTCGAGAATGTGTCATTTTAGGTATTCCAACAATTTGTTTAATTGATACAAATTGTGACCCAGATCTTGCAGATATTTCTATTCCGGCCAACGATGATGCTATAGCTTCGATTCGATTGATTCTTACCAAATTAGTATCTGCAATTTGTGAGGGCCGTTCTAGTTATATAAAAAAGGGTTGATTATCTTCTAATTGAGAATCCAATGAGTTCGTTTTTGGTGAACTTTCTTTGATTGTTACTATTTTGGTTTGCTTTTTTTGGAGTGGTTTTGAATATTGAATAATATTGAATAAAAAAGATAAAATGATTGGTATTTTTTTAGGTGATTTCCAGGCATCCTAAATATACGATTCATAACTTAAATTCATGAATCAACGTAGATTAATTAAGAAAGAGATGGTTGAATAAAAATAATTCCTTTTTTGAAGTTTGATTTCTGTTATAGGACAATATGAATGTTATACCATGTTCCATTAAAACACTCAAAGGGTTTTACGATATATCAGGTGTAGAAGTAGGCCAACATTTATATTGGCAAATAGGAGGTTTACAAATTCATGCCCAAGTACTTATCACTTCTTGGGTTGTAATTGCTATCTTATTAGGTTCAGTCATCATAGTTGTTCGGAATCCACAAACCATTCCGACTGACGGTCAGAATTTCTTCGAATATGTTCTTGAATTTATTCGAGATTTGAGCAAAACTCAGATTGGAGAGGAGTATGGTCCTTGGGTTCCATTTATTGGAACGATGTTCCTATTTATTTTTGTTTCTAACTGGTCAGGTGCTCTTTTACCTTGGAAAATTATAAAGTTACCCCATGGGGAGTTAGCCGCGCCCACGAATGATATAAATACTACTGTTGCTTTAGCTTTACTCACGTCAGCGGCATATTTCTATGCGGGTCTTAGCAAAAAAGGATTGGGATATTTCGGGAAATACATTCAACCAACTCCAATACTTTTACCAATTAATATCCTAGAAGATTTTACAAAACCTTTATCTCTTAGTTTTAGACTTTTCGGGAATATATTGGCTGATGAATTAGTAGTAGTTGTTCTTGTTTCTTTAGTGCCTTCGGTAGTTCCTATACCCGTCATGTTTCTTGGATTATTTACAAGTGGTATTCAAGCTCTTATTTTTGCAACTTTGGCTGCGGCTTATATAGGTGAATCCATGGAGGGTCATCATTGACTAACTTTCAAAATATTCTTTTTTGAAGCTTATCCCAATTTAAGTAATGCGAGGTTCAATATAATTCACTGGGTTGGAGAATAAAATGCAAATATATGCATATATGTATCTATGTATATATATATAGAAAGATAGATGATATTGCATAATTTGAAAGAGAAAGAGGTCCTACTACATATATATATAATATATGTAATGTTTATGAGTATCAATCCTTGTATATGCCTTGTATATGTTTCGAAGAGAATACGATTTAATAGAATAAAAATTGCAGGTAATTTACGTTATGGAATAAAAAGGGTATATGTTATTTACTAGTTAGATAGGAATTATCCCTATCTTTTTTTTCTAGCCCACTGCATCTAGAAGGATTCCAATATAAGTACTTTTTCTATTTTGTCTGTGATTGTGAATTGAATGATAGAAGAGTTTATAAGCAAGAAAACGCAATGACTCAATATTTTTTACATAAAACTCTATCATGGGTAGAAACTAAAAACGGTATATCGAAGTAGTTTTGATAATTCAGTAATATTATGATTTCTCTTTTGAAATTTTAACTATTTCGACTTGATCCATTTTCATGATAAAGATCAATCAAAAGAAAAAAAAAATAAGTGTATTAAAGTAAAAAATAAATAGTCAAAGTAGAAGTAGAAAAAGAAGTAGATAAGGATAAGTACTAATTTCTTAGTTGGTTGTATCATTAACCATTTCTTTTTTTTTTACGAGGAACTTACCATGAATCCACTTATTTCTGCTGCTTCCGTTATTGCTGCTGGATTGGCTGTAGGGCTTGCTTCTATTGGACCTGGGGTTGGTCAAGGTACTGCTGCGGGCCAAGCTGTAGAAGGTATTGCGAGACAACCAGAAGCAGAGGGTAAAATACGAGGTACTTTATTGCTTAGTCTGGCTTTTATGGAAGCTTTAACAATTTATGGACTGGTCGTGGCATTAGCTCTTTTATTTGCAAATCCTTTTGTTTAATTTTTTATTTCATCGTAGAATAAAAATGTAAAAAAAAGGGGGCGAGCGGGGTGATACAAAAAGAACTCTGTTCTTTGTTAGTCCTATCTATAAGAGGGGAGCATATGATAAATATAACCGATTCTTTTGTTTCCATGGGGCACCGGCCATCCGTTGGAAGTTTCGAGTTTAATACCGATATTTTAGCAACAAATCCAATAAATCTAAGCGTAGTACTGGGTGTATTGATTTTTTTTGGAAAGGGAGTGTGT